GTCTAGCATATTTTTTCACAGTAGCAGGATCAGAATAACTTACTCCATTAAGTTCACCACCATAGAACTCAACAGTAACACCTACTTGTTCAACACTATACTTTGATTCTGCCCTTCTAAAAGGAACATCAGCTCTCACAATTCCGTCTTCATCTACCAAAACTACCGGAAATGTTTCAAAAAAAGTAGGCATACGACGTACAAAAAGCTCGCGCCCTTCTTTATCTCTAAAGACGGGGTGTCCTAACCATCCAACAGCAATTCCATCCCCATTGTCCATTGAGCCTGCTCTGAATAATCCCCCCTTTGCCGGATTATTACCAATATAATCATAAAAAGCTAATTTTTCGGGAATTTTAGACCAAGCTTCCGATAAACTAAGATTTTCGGCTAGCCCGGCACTAACTCTTCGATATATTTCTTGCTGAAAGTATCCCTGATCCCACTGATAACGAGTAGGACCAAATAATTCGATTGGGGTAGTTGCTGAACCATACCACATAGTTCCAGCAACAACAAAAGCTGCAAAAAAAACAGCAGCGATACTACTGGAAAGTACAGTTTCAATATTGCCCATACGTAATCCTTTGTATAGACGTTGAGGCGGACGAACACTAAGATGGAATAGGCCTGCTAATATGCCCAATGTACCCGCTGCAATATGATGAGAGGCTATTCCTCCCGGAACAAAAGGATCAAAACCTTCCGCGCCCCACGCTGGATTTACAGATTGTACTTTTCCAGTTAGTCCATAAGGATCGGACACCCATATTCCAGGACCATACAAACCTGTTACATGAAATGCGCCAAAGCCAAAGCAAGCTACCCCTGAGAGAAATAAATGAATTCCAAAGATCTTGGGCAAATCCAAAGAAGGTTTTCCCGTACGTTCATCACAGAATATTTCTAGGTCCCAATATACCCAATGCCAGATAGCTGCCAAGAAGCACAAACCGGAAAACACTATGTGTGCCCCTGCCACACCTTCATAACTCCAAATACCCGGATTTGTTATAGTTCCTCCTGAAATACTCCAACCGCCCCACGAATTGGTTATTCCTAAACGAGTCATGAAGGGTATAACGAACATACCTTGTCTCCACATCGGATCAAGAACGGGATCAGAGGGATCAAAAACCGCTAATTCATATAAAGCCATCGAACCAGCCCAACCAGAAACTAGAGCTGTATGCATTATATGAACAGAAAGCAATCGACCGGGATCATTCAATACGACAGTATGAACACGATACCAAGGTAAACCCATGGAAATACCTCTTTATCAAAGAAAAATAGACACTATGCCACTTTATTTTATCACATTGGAAAAGACTATATATACTAACCATGTACCTAACCTTTTCAGTAGATTCCGTATCAGAAAGGATTAATATTTATTCCATTCCATTGAAAATAACGTGAAAATAACGGAACAATTTTGTTCGTAAGAACAAAGAGAAGCAGATCTATTCTATATCCGATAAGTACCAATACGCAATGGGAGCATTGGTCCCATTTTTGGGGAACGAATGGATAGATACTTGTTTATCATTCGAACGATCGATTTCTTCGTTCAAATTTTTTCTTTATTCATTCTGTCTTACTCTATAAACTTTCCAATCTATGTATCAAATAGAATAAAGAGAAAAAAGGGATGAAGACAATAAACCATTGATTGTTACGTTTCCATATTAAAGTGAAGTATAGTACTAAATTTTTTTCTTTAATTTAATGCCCATTGGTGTTCCAAAAGTACCTTTTCGGAGTCCTGGAGAGGAAGATGCGGTTTGGGTTGACGTATAGTGCGACTTGTCAGACATATTGGGTCATATGGGATTTACCCGTTCTCTCCCCTGATCGAGATATCCTCTGTTTCGCCCAAGAGATATTGTATTGAGTGAGGCATCAATAAATCATTCGGAGCGTGAAGTGCAATTAGATCAATTTATTTTATATTGGGGATCAATATTATCAATTTAGAAGAATTTATGGTTTACTTGGACTGATAAAATAAAGTATCCAGGCTCCGTTCAGAAAATACCAAATCGATAACAAATTGTTAATATAATATATGTATGATTACCACTTGTATCATAAATGATTCTTATACCTACTATTACTTTATACCTACTATTACTATAGTAGTGATAGTAGTGATCCCAAATTGCCGACCAACGGAATAGTATGATGAATACATCAAATAGTTTTGGGAAAGCAAGACACGAAATTAACAAAAAAAAAGAAGTCATAACAAAAAAATGGTACTGAGACCATTTGTCCTATATGTGCAAATAGAATTCGGACAGATCTTTTCCCGGGGTAGACCATGAACCTAAAAGAATTGAAAGGGCCCATTCAGGAACAAGACAATGACATCGTGATTTTAATATCGATGAAACAATACATCAATGATAGGTTAGTTTAATAAGTTCAGTAATCTCTTTTTTTTTTTTTAGAGGGAAGGGAGCCTAAACTCATCTCGTTTTTTTTTAATAGAAGACCTTTCATTAAGAAAAACTGTTACATAAGAAAAAAAAAGAGAAATAAAACTGGAATCAACACATTGATTCTTTTTTTTCTTTTTCGCAATTTTTTTTGAACCGTATGTATCCAAAGGTGCACGTACGGTTCCTAAGGGATGCAATTTTGTCCTAATCAACCGACTTTATCGAGAAAGATTACTTTTTTTAGGCCAAGAGGTTGATAGCGAGATCTCGAATCAACTTGTTGGTCTCATGGTATATCTCAGTATAGAAGATGGTACTAGGGATCTTTATTTGTTTATAAACTCTCCCGGCGGATGGGTAATACCAGGAATAGCCATTTATGATACTATGCAATTTGTGTCACCTGATGTGCATACGATATGCATGGGATTAGCCGCGTCAATGGGATCTTTTATTCTGGTCGGAGGAGAAATTACCAAACGTCTAGCATTCCCTCACGCTTGGCGCCAATGAGTTTTTATTTGATTGAAAAAAAAAGAAGACTATGCCTTCGCCACATTGATTATAAAAGAAAATTATAAGTAATAATAGCATGGCACTTCGGGTTCGATATGAACAAACCATTATTGTTTTTTCATAACATGAGATTTTGTATCGAGATAGTAGTATGAAATAAAGGTTATTTCCGATTTGATCTTATGTGTCGGGAGTACATTTCAGCGTCACAAACCATTTTTCTTCCACACCAGAAGTCTCTTTCTGATACTTATGCTATGAAAGAAAGAGTACGAAAATGAAAAAAAAAAAGATCATTTTTGACTTATTTGATCGTATCAAAAAGAAACTTTGGGATTGCTAAATCACAGACGAGATAAATATATAAAGTAACAGAACCATCATAGTATTCTTTTTTACTTCTATGAAAGGAAGGGTGGTAAATGGATCATTCAACGATCTGGATTAGATGGATTCTATTTCTTTCTTCGATAGAATAGAAGAGAAGAAAAAGTCAATTCCATTGCGGAGCCGTATGCAATGAACAAAAGATGCCTGTACGGTTATTCAATTCTATTTGATTTTTTTTTCTTGTTATTTTTTTATCCCCTACTTTAGTTTAGCCCAATCATGCGAGATAGAAGAACCGTTCATGATGTTATATCAATATCATCAGGGTTATGATTCACCAACCTGCTAGTTCTTTTTATGAGGCACAAGCAGGGGAATTTATCCTGGAAGCGGAAGAACTACTGAAACTTCGCGAAACCCTAACAAAGGTTTATGTACAAAGAACGGGCAACCCTTTATGGGTTGTATCCGAGGATATGGAAAGGGATGTTTTTATGTCAGCAACAGAAGCCCAAGCTCATGGCATTGTTGATCTTGTAGCGGTCGAAAATGAAAATACTGGGGATTTCATATAAATCCATTTTATTTCAAACCATAATTAAAATTTTCTGTGATTTTATATTGAATAGAAATAATTCATGATGATCAATCATCAGGTTAAGATCGATCTAAACCAACCCATTTTATTCTATATATACATATATATACATACGACATGCCAACTATTAAACAACTTATTAGAAACACAAGACAGCCAATAAGAAATGTTACAAAATCTCCCGCTCTTAGAGGATGTCCTCAGCGTCGAGGAACATGTACTAGGGTGTATGTGCGACTCGTTCAGATCATAAGTTCGAACAAATGAGACAATTTTTTCAGTATCAATGACCGGTACCAATCAATAGGATAGATAGAGAAGATCTATCATATACCCATATTGTATATGGAATTTATGGTTTCCATTGGTGCAAATCCAATCATCTAGATTTGAAATAAGAAGCAATTCCCCATTGGTAGCAAATGGTTATCCATTAAGCGGAGGAAATGGTATCATAAGAAGCAAAAAGGTTATGCTCCTTTTCTTGAAAGAACGGACTAACAGGGTCAGCTACCTAGCCAACTTTCATAATTAAATGCCGTCACTGTATGGATAACTCTTTTTGTGAAAAGAGCTATTACTGTAGATAGGTAGAGCCAAAGAGTGTGAACTATACAAGTTAACAATAACATTTGATTAAATGAAAGAAGAGGCTCCGGTGTATAGAGAGGACCTCACCGTTTAAGAGGTAACCATAGAAACGATGGAACCCACTATTTTTTTTTATTTAGTATCGTTCTAATTTCTTATTTCCAGTGAAATAACTGGAAGGAATAGAATACAAAATCGTGGTTGGGAAGGTCATAGTAGCAAAAGCCATTGGAATTGATATTTTATATATCGGAATAATCCGTTTTGTTATTAATCGACCGGGGAAGGGGAAAAGGATGACTGAAAGAAGAGAAATCAATTAGTTATTCATTAAGCTTTAATCTGATTCAATGACCAGAGTTAAACGAGGATATACAGCTCGGAGACGTCGAACAAAAATTCGTTTATTTGCATCAACCTTTAGAGGGGCTCATTCAAGACTTACTCGAACGATTACTCAACAGAAAATGAGAGCTTTGGTTTCCTCTCATCGAGATAGAGGCAGACAAAAGAGGGATTTTCGTCGTTTGTGGATCACTCGGATAAACGCAGTAACTCGTGAGAATAAGGTATTCTATAGTTATAGTATATTAATACACAATCTGTACAAGAAGCAATTGCTTCTTAATCGTAAAATACTTGCGCAAATAGCTATATCAAATAAGAATTGTCTTTACATGATTTCCAATAAAATTATCAAATAAAGGAGATTCAAAAGTAATATACAGGAATGATTGAAAGGGAATTCCCCGGAGAATGAACTCCGGGAAGATATAGAATAAAAATAAATTAAGATAAGTAGTAGAAATGAACGAACATCTTTCAATAAAAAAAAATATTTCTTCTTCTCCCCCATTCTTGTTTCTTATATTATAACACAAGAATCAAATCAGGATTCTAGGCCTTTTCGAACAAAACATCAATCTGAGCTTGAGTTCCAATTGGATTTTTGAGTCAATTGAGGAGTATGCCTATTTATTTCTGGTTCTAGGACCAGTAGTTCTTGGGATCGACTCAGCTCTCTCAAATTGTTTCTCATTATTAAGAAAAGGTAACAAAGATAAAATACGAGCTTGTTTTATAGCAATAGTAATTAATCGTTGTTGTTTCAAGGTCAATCTATTCACTCGTCTAGATAATATTTTTCCTTGTTCACTAATAAATCGACTAATTAAACTCATGTTTCTATAATCGATTCGATCCCCCGATCCAATTGGGGGCAAACGCCTACGAAAAGATCGCTTGTATTTACGAAAAGGTTGCTTGGATTTATCCATGGTTTATTCCTTATCTCTAAAGTTCAATTTATTTATTCATTTCGGATCCAACCTAAATAGGCTTTGATTCATATATTATTTCATTCATATACTATATATCTATACACATGAAAGAATATCTACATAAAATCGGGTTTGATTTGTATATATTATGTATATTATATATGTTAAGTTCTTACTCTTCCTGTCCTGTTCTTTGGAAAGATCGAACACATGATGTTTCCTTCGATCTATTTCTTGATTTCCCCATGAATCGTATGCTTATGACAATAGCGACAAAATTTTTGCAATTCTAATCGACTGGGTGTATTGTGGCGATTCTTTTGAGTAATATATCTAGAAATGCCCCGCGATTCCTTATTGACACTATTTCGGACACAACTGGTACATTCCAAAATAACTCTGACTCTGACATCTTTACCCTTGGCCATGAACCTCCTTTAGATTTTGTATCGACTTAACTTAAGTCTTATATTTTCGATCCGAACCGAAGAAGAAGAAAAAAATCAATAGAAGTTACTAGTTATAAATTCCATTTCTAAGCATTTCATTGTAATTCTTCTTATTATCTTATCTAATTAATTTATTATCTAATTAATAGAATATGTATTAATATAGTATATATTAAGTTAAGTAATACAAAATAGAATAATAATTAAGTAATACAATTTCTTTCTAACTATCAATTATTTCTATCCTAAATCCCAATATTTCATTTAAGTATCTTCTTTCTATGCTATGATTTCGTAGAGCCCGCCCTAGACTGGATACACATTTGAATTTTATTTCTGTTTTCCCAAATTCGATCTTGGATCTACCGGATTTTTTATGAGGTTCAATACACTTTTTCCTTCTCTTTCCTTACTATTCTAAAGAATTGAAAGGGAGAGGCGAGGTTTTAGTTACGTCATGTGGAATTATATTTCTTCATTTCTTCGCATATCAATAACTAGAATTAAAAAAAGGGGAATGACAGGGCATCTGGGAATAAACGATTAATTTCTATCAATAGACCCGCTAAAGACCCAAACCATAGAGTAGTTAACACAGGTGCCACGGAGAGATATGTTTTTAGATCTCGCATTGAAAATCCTCCTTCTTTATTGTAATACATATATTGTCAGATGCTGTAGTTCAAGATCATTTTTATTTATTTTTACGCGGATTTCCTAACAAAAATGGATATGTACAATGAACCAATAGATGAGATTTTCCTGTCACTAAAAAAGAAAAAGATGACCCCTTCTTCCTGAGCATTACGGATAAATATTCATTCTTTTTTATATGTTAGGTTGGGTTTCAGATGTATATAATTCTTTTATTATATGAAACCAAAAACAAGAAATGACAAGAAAGTTCTATATAGATAGAGGAGAAAATAAAGATGTGGAAAACAAGACAGGTATTTTGTACAATGACACTGTACAACAATTTTAAAAAGGGATGTAGCGCAGCTTGGTAGCGCGTTTGTTTTGGGTACAAAATGTCACGGGTTCAAATCCTGTCATCCCTACCTATTACTTCTCCTATGGGCAGTAACGAGAGATTAATTGAGATCGACTAAAACGGGGCATAATCTTTCATTTTTGGATACTATATTTATGCGAGATGTGTTAGAAGTTAAGTGGAAAAAAATTTCTTTGAAAGCGCTCTTAGTTCAGTTCGGTAGAACGCGGGTCTCCAAAACCCGATGTCGTAGGTTCAAATCCTACAGAGCGTGATTCCGTCTATCTTATGTATG